AAGGTAGGATCAGAAAAAAATTATGAAAATTAGAGTTCTGGCGTGTTTTGTCAGAGGACCTAATGAGATTAGGAAAAGAGGACTCGTTTAACTAACTAAATACAAATTTTTTCTTTTTCTGGGGGTTTTTGACAGATATGTCTCGCCAAAACTACTTAACTTAATTAAGCCATAACATAAAAATGCGTTGTGAAAGAATCCATAGTTCTTTTTTTCTTATCTTCTATTTATATAATTATATAAATAGACGATAAGAAATTAAGTAAGATAGGAAATGACATTTTTATTCTACATCATTTGAATCATGTGATTCTATATCATAGGAATCGAAAAAGTCCTTCTTATGACTTTTGCTGTTTCAATAAAAAGCCCTTTTGTTTTCGAATTCAAAAAAAAATCAATCATTTTATTCCAATTCGTTGGAACAAAAGAGGCCCGGCCGGTCTAGGTACAGACCGGGCCAAGCCGTGGAAATAAAAGGCCCTTTCGGACGAAATCAAAGGGTTTTTTTTATTGATTTTAATTTCATTATTTAAAAATAAAAAATATAGTTAAAAAAGATTATAGTAATAGTAAATTAAATAAAGTAATATCGCATTAAATATAGTAATTTATGTTAAGTACAGTAATATAATAATATATTTATATAATGCTATGATGGTATAAAGATTTAAAATATATCAGTTAAAAACTAGATTAAATAACGAAGTCTAGATTAATAAAAAGATCTAGATTAATCTATATTAAATAGATTAAAAAATATATATTCCCTTTCCTTTTTTTTTTCTATAATTCCAATAAAAAATTCCAATAAAAAAATAGATAATATATATAAATATATTGATATAGAGATTAGATAGATATATATAGATTAAAAATATAATGATCTATAATATATTTATAATAATTAAAAAAGTCTTATATATAATAAAAAAAGAAAGTAAAGAATGTATATATAATATTAAAGAATGTATAAGAAATGTATAAGACGAATAAATAATATTATACAAAATATACATAACAAATAGATAAAGGTAAACTAAATAATAAATATAAAAAATATTTTTCAATCCTTATTTTTTGTAATGTAGCATAGTAATTACCCCTTTTCAATTGGGGGAGAGATGGCTGAGTGGACTAAAGCGTCGGATTGCTAATCCGTTGTACGAGTTTTTCGTACCGAGGGTTCGAATCCCTCTCTTTCCGTTTTCGTCGATACCCTGTTATTTTTTTTTTTTTTTCGAATTTATCGCGAGTTCGATGGGGAATCGAGAAAACGTTACTAAGAACGTTTAAAAATCAAGGAAGAAAGGCCTTTTTTGTTTATTTTTTATTCTTCACGTCCAGGATTACGCCCTGGATCATTAGATAGGAATCCGAATATGAAGAGAGAAACAAAGAATATTACTACCGTGTAAACAAATAGTTTGAGCGTAAGCATTACACAAGCTCCAAGATTCTTTTTTAGGAAAAAAGATAATAGATTCTCTTTTATACCGCATGCCCCGCTATTTTGTATTTTGACACCAAGAAAGAAAGTTTTTTTTAGATTTAGAGATAGAAAACAAAACTTTCAAAAAAATCATTTGTAATAATGTAATAAAAAATAAATAAAAGTAATAAAGGTGGAGTTTTTCATTACCAAAAAATTTCTTTCATACCCAAAATTCGACATTGTGGGGGACTCCAATAGGGCCTTTCAATGGAAAAAAGGTTAGACTAAGGAAATGGGGTGATCCAGATTTATCGCGGCTGTACAAGAATTTCAATATTTGAATTGAGAGTTCATACTGTAAGACTTATCTAATCTTATCAATTGTTGTGTTAGATTTTTTTTGTTGAATCAATCATGAATTTATCTAGGACAGTATTAAGGATCTCATCGAAAACTTACAGCAGCTTGCCAAACAAAAGCTAAGAGAAAAAAAAGCACAGGTATTACTGGTATAACATCTACGATTGGATTCAAAAAGGCGTAGGCCTCGGGTAATTTGGCGACGAAAAAACTGCTTGAATAAAAGGCAGAATTAAGACAGATACAGATCAAACTAAATATATTAAGCATAACAAACATTTTGTTATCGAAGATAATTGTATTTATTTTGATTGAGTTATTAATAAGTTGAGTTATTGACAGAAGGGAAAATGAATAAAAAAAAAAAAAAAAAATAAGATAGATCAAAAAAACCTTCTTTGATTTGAACTCGCACAATCAAAAACCCTTCAATTCTCAAATCAAAAGAGAATAGAATAAATCATACTTTCATACAATATCTTAATTGAATTATATGTAATGATCAATAAATTCAGTTTAATTATATATCTACACATATCAAAATTCTAGCAACAATCCTTTGTTTATAGATATTTAGACTGGAGTTGACGAACAACCAAAACCAATATTAGTGTTTATTAGTGTCCAATAGAAATGGGGCGTCGCCAAGTGGTAAGGCAACGGGTTTTGGTCCCGCTATTCGGAGGTTCGAATCCTTCCGTCCCAGAGCATACCCAACAAATTAGATTATAGTTGTATATGATAATATATATCAGAAGAAAAAAGATTGACCTTTTAAACTTAACCATTCTTATCTTAAGAGTATAATATTGCAAAAATTGTATTATTGTTCTTAAAAATTCTTCTCTGAATCGTTTTCACAAATTTCATTTAATCGTGTTCAAATAACACACATATGGAATTGAATCTATTCGTGATCCCTAAAAGTTAAATATTTAACATGAAATATCTATAATTTCTTTCAGTAACAATTGTTTAGTCTATCTAATAGATATGAGGGTCCCGTATTATTTATTATTGGGATTCCTTTTTTTTCTACTTATATTATTATTATAGATATTATTTAGTAGATATTATTTAGATTTTTTTTATAAATAATATATTCCATTTTAAGATTAATAAACAATTTTAAGATTAATAGATATATGTGTATCTGGTATTAAAAACAATTTTAAGATTAATAGATATATGTGTATCTGGTATTAAAAACAATTTTAAGATTAATAGATATATGTGTATCTGGTATTAAATTGAATTACTTCTGAGACTTCGTCAGAAACTCGCCATTCATATTTCATAGACAAATAAAAAGTATTATACAAATAAAAAGTATAGGTTACTGTGTACCGACCGAACCAATGACTATTCGCGATTCCATAATTGAATCAATTACATACTGCTTCCAATCTAAAGGAATGTTATGGTAAAACTTCGTTTAAAACGATGTGGTAGAAAGCAACGTGCGACTTGAAGGACACGATCCGTTGCGGATTGATACATCCGCCGTTTTATATTATAAAGAAATTTTATAGGAATGAAAGCGCTCTTGACTCGACATCGTTTCTTCCGGTTCACTAGAACTCTCATTTTTTTTTTGGGGGGGGGAGTGGTAAATCGTACATGATGGAGCTCGAGTAAAAAGTATTGATTCTTTTTTCGGAAGCAAGAATCTAGGGTTAGTATCAATCAACAAATTGGGACAACTTCGTAAATAGATTTTCCATATATAAATCGAAAGGATCCAATTCAAGCAAGTTTTGAATTAAAATTTTTGGTAATTGGTAAAACTTTTTCGATCAAATCAAAAGTGTATTACACAGGAATCACCCAGTCATATGATTCTTTGAGAGAAAGAAATCCTACACTAAACCTAAACTAAAAAAGGGTATGTTGCTGCCATTTTGAAATGATTAAAAATCACCGAAGTAATGTCTAAACCCAATGATTCAGGGCAAAGATAAAGGATCCTGGAACAAGGAAATACCGTTTTCGATTGTCTCAACAACTAGATCAGAATGCAGTCGTAAAATATATTCTAAAACTAAAAGAGACAGACAAAAAGGTGGTTAGAGACCGCTCAAAAAATGAAATGCTTAAAAGGTTTCGGGTTATTTGAGAGTTATCCAACTTGAGTTATGAGGGTGTAAATTGTAAATCCGAATAATCTTTTTCGGTGGGGGAAAGAATAAGAAAAAAGTCTTTAAATCATAGTCTAATTGATTTGATGATTTTATGGATATGTTTGACATTCTTTACATAGATATAACTTCGGGTTTTCTTGAGCCGTACGAGGAGAAAACTTCTTATACGTTTCTAGGGGGGGTATTCTTCATCTATCCCAATGAGCCATTTATCGAATCGTTGCAATTGATGCTCGCTCTCGACGAGAAGGAAGAGATCTTCGGAAGGTGGGTTTTTATGATCCGATAAAGAATCAAACCTATTTAAATGTTCCTGCTATTCTATATTTCCTTGAAAAAGGGGCTCGGCCTACAGGAACTGTTCATGATATTTCAAAGAAAGCGGGGGTTTTTATGGAACTCCGCCTTAATCACCAAACGAAATTTCATTAATAAAATATATAAAGATGAAATACATATAAATACATATATATATAATATATATAAAGAAAGTGTAGGTGACTTGTAGAGAAAAGAAAGTGTAGGTGACTTGTAGAGAACTTTGTATAAACTTTTCTCTAATATTCTCTCCCCGCTCGTGTTCTATTCATATCATACTTAATTTATTATTGCTATTATAGAATGTCATCTTTTATAACGATAATTTTTTTTTTTATAATAGATCAAGAGAATAAATAAAATAACTGGGTCTTCGTTTTTTTATATTACTGTTATTCTTTATATTACTGGGGTGGGGGGGTTTATTGGAATTCTAGGAACAAATAAAAAACACACAACACAAAAGGTTAAGCTTACTTATTTTACTTATATTTAGTTTGATTCATTGACTAAACTCGAGATTTTTTCTACTTCTTCTTTTTCTTTAATTTTTTCTTCCGTCTACAACCTTTTGTATATATGTATGTATATATGTGTATATACGTCGATTATCTGTGTAGTGCCAATCCAACACAAGTCCTTAGTTTTTTTTTTTTTTTTCAATCCGTTGTATTCTTTTCTCAACATTCATATTGACAACAGTGGATCAAATAAATATAATCCGGTCGTGGATCGTGGATAAATGGATCTTTTTTTCTTTGTCCCTTAGATTTGATTTCATTCAAGTAATGGGTTCGTTGGATTTTCTTTGATACAAGAAGTTTTTTTTGTATGATATATGATACAAAAATTATTTTTTTTTTTTGATTAAAATGAATCAAATATAATTATGGATAACATAAGAGACAAGAGGTAGTCTATAAATATTTTTACTTGTTTTATTTTTATATTTATTTTTATCTGTATCTGAGAATTTTTTGTATCTTCATCGGATCTGTTCGTTTTATTATGGTCATAATCGATTAGAAATTTTTATATTTTTGTTTTTCCGTTTTAAATTTTTGATTGCGCCGTGCAATTCAATCTCGTTATTTATTTTTTTTATTGGAATTACGATTGTATCTACACATTCTAATTATTTTATTCGGGTTGCTAACTCAATGGTAGAGTACTCGGCTTTTAAGTGCGGCTAGCATCTTTTACACATTTGTATGAAGCAACGGATTCGTCCATACCATCGGTAGAGTTTGTAAGACCGCGACTGATCCTGAAATGAATGAATGGAAAAAGTAGCATGTCGTATAAATGAAGAATTCTGAGAATATTTCATTCTTTCCGGATATGCCCAAAACCTTGTTTGAATTGTTTAAATTCTTGACGTGGCAGAACAAAAGAAATTGAAAAATAAATTTAAAGTCGGGTCGAGTGAATAAATGGATAGAGCCCTACTATGGTACCAATTATAGGGAAACAAAGAGTAACGAGCTTCTGTTCTTCATTTTTGAATGATTCCCCGATCTAATTAGACGTTAAAAATATATTAGTGCTTGACGCGGGAAAGGCTTTTCCATGAGTGGATTATCCTTTTTTTATGAGTCCTAATTATTAGCTATTATCCATTATCAGGTGGAGATAAATGTGTAGAAGAAGGCAGTATATTGATAAAGATATTTTTTTTTTTTCAAAATCAAAAGAGCGATTGGATTGCAAAAATAAAAAGATTTCTAACCATCTTGTTGTCTTAGACTGAACATAAACCAATTAGATGAAAAAAGAGAGGAGAGAGAGTCTGTTGATGAGTCTTACCTTTTTCCGAGGTATCTATCTTTTTCTTACTAGAATACCTTGTTTTGACTGTATCGTACTATGTATCATTTGATAACCCAATAAACCCGCTATCCCCCGTTCAAATCTAATTTCAAATGGAGGAATTTCAAGGATATTTCGAACTAGATAGATCTCAGCAACATGGACTCCTATACCCACTTATCTTTCGAGAGTATATTTATGCATTTGTTCACGATCATGGTTTAAATAGAAATAGATCGGATTTGTTGGAAAATGTAGGTTATGACAATAAATCTAGCTTACTAATTGTAAAACGTTTCATTACGCGAATGTATCGCCAGAATCATTTGATTATTTCCGTTAATGATTCTACCCAAAATAAATGTTTTGGGTACAACAACAATTTGTATTCTCAAATGATAGCAGAGGGGTTTGCAGTCATTGTGGAAATTCCATTTTCCTTACGATTACTACGATTAGTATCTTCGGGGACAGAAATTAGAAAATATTATAATTTAAATTTACGATCAATTCATTCAATATTTCCTTTTTTGGAGGACAAATTCCCACGTTTAAATTATGTATCAGATGTACTAATACCCTACCCCATTCATCTGGAAATCTTGGTTCAAATCCTTCACTATTGGGTGAAAGATGCCTCTTCTTTGCATTTATTACGGCTTTTTCTTCACGAGTATTATAATTGGAATAGTTTTATTACTCCAAAAAAATCTATTTCTATTTTTTCAAAAACTAATCCAAGATTATTATTGTTTCTATATAATTCTCATGTTTTTGAATACGAATCCATCTTACTTTTTCTCCGTAACCAATTTTCTCGTTTACGATTAACATCTTCTGGGGGCTTTTTTGAGCGAATATTTTTCTATGGAAAAATAAAACATCCTGTAGAAGAAGTCTTTGCTAATGATTTTCCGGCTATTCGACGGTTCTTCAAGGATTCTTTCATGCATTATGTTCGATATCAAGGAAAATCCATTTTGGTTTCAAAAGATACGCCTCTTCTAATGAATAAATGGAAATATTACCTTATCCGTTTATGGCAATGTCATTTTTATGTGTGGGCTCAACCAGGAAGGATCTCCATAAACCAATTATTCAAGCATTCCTTCGGCTTTTTGGGCTATCTTTTAAGCGTGCGACTAAATCTTTCATTGGTACGGAGTCAAATGCTAGAAAATTCATTTATAATGGATAATGCTATGAAGAAGCTTGATACATTAGTTCCAATTAGTCCTCTGATTGGATCGTTGGCTAAAATGAAGTTTTGTAGCGCACTAGGACATCCTGTTAGTAAGTCGACCTGGACCGATTCGTCGGATTTTTATATTATCGACCGCTTTGCGCGTATATGCAAAAATCTTTCTCATTATTATAGCGGATCCTCAAAAAAAAAGAGTTTGTATCGAATAAAATATATACTTCGACTTTCTTGTG